GGTAATGTCAGAATTTTATATTTCTAGATATAATTCCTTCATCTATTCACTTGATCTTTTTTCTATCCATCTTATATCAATAAGATAGATTAAGGGGCAGTAGTAGAGAAAGTTATACAAAGCTATATACGAGTCATCCCCCCCTCGTTTTTTGTATTTCATTGATTGAATTTGAATTTCGTTTGATTAAGACGAAGTTCCGTAAAAACCTCCGCTTTCTTTGAAATATCATGAACAGTTCCTGTAGGTTGAGCTCCTTTTTCAAGGAAATATAGAATAGCAGGAACATTTGAATAAGTTTGATTCTTTATCGGATCATAAAAACCCACTTTCCGAAGATCTCTTCCTTCTCTTCGGGATCGAGCATCAATTGCAACGATTCGATAGACGGCTCATTGGGATAGATGTAGGTGAACAATACCCCCCCCCCCTAGAAACGTATAAGAAGTTTTCTCCTCGTACGGCTCGAGAAAAAATGATTCAAAGTTATGTCGATGTATAGAATTCCAATGGCAAATAGATCTATAAAATCATCAAATTCATTAGACTATGATTTAATTTAAGTCCTTTTTTTTGTTCTTCTTTCCCCAAAAATATAAAATCATTCGTACTCATAACTCAAGTTGGATAACTCTCAAATAGCTCAAAGGACAACCCTTAGGCATTTCATTTATTGAGCGGTCTCTAACCCCCTTTTTGTTTGTCTCGTTTAAAATCTATTGTATTCGTCATTCTGATCCTAATCCTAGTTTTTGAGACAATTGAAAACGGCGTTTCCTTGTTCCGGGATCCTTTATTTCTGTTTTAAATCATTGGGTTTAGACATTACTTCGATGATCCTTAATCCTTTCAAAATGGCAGCAACATACCTTTTTTTTGTGATTTATTTTTATCAAAGAATCATACGAACGGTTGATTCCCGCACGATACACTTTTGATTGAAAGTGTTCTACAAATTCAAACAAATTTTCTTTTTGGATTTTAAACTTGCTTGAATTGTATCCTTTCGTCTATATCGAAGATATACTTACAAAGTATTTCCAACTTCTTGATTGGCACTAACCCTAGATCCTTGCCCCCGAGAAATGAATCAATACTTTCTACTCGAGCTCCATCATGTACTATTTACATTACAACCCAACAAAAAAAGAAAAGAGGGGTTCTTCTAGTGGAGCAGAACAAACGATGTCGAGCCAAGAGCACCTTCATTCCTATATAACTATATAATAAAATTTGAATATAAAAAAATGGTGGGTGTAAAAATCCACAACTGATCATGTCCTTCAAGTCGCACGTTGCTTTCTACCACATCGTTTCAAACGAAGTTTTACCATAACATTCCTCTAGTTTGGAGCCGGTATGTAATTGATTCAATTATGGAACCATGAATAGTCATTGTTTTAGTCGGTACATAGTAATCTATACTTGTTTCTTTTTTTTTATGGATGTGTAGATATTTTTCTGAAGATGTCTCATCAAGAATTCAACTTAATCCCGTATTTTATTGTATGAATGCAACATTTTTTATTAGATTTTCTTATATCTATAATCTAGATAGATTATATATCTATAAAATGATTTATATTTTTATATCTTTTATACCTATAAAATTACATATAAATATAAAATTAGATATTCTAATATCTATAATTTATCTATAATATATCTATAATATATAAATAGTATAATAATAATAGAATATCTATAATTATATATATATTATTATAAATATTCTAAAATAATTATAGATATGATAAAATATAATATTATTATATATTTTATAATACATAATATAATAGACATTTATATTTATATATTTATAAAAATTTTTATAAAAATCAAATTTATATAAAAATAAAAGGATACAAATATAAAATAAATGAGTTATTTTTGAATCTGCATCTTCAAGTGACACAATAGGATAGATTCATCAATCTAATACTTCTTCAAGTACGAAAGACTAATCTAATAATAAATCATTACAAATATTTAATTGAAAAAATTGACTACTTCGACATCATTACATCATTATTTGAGTTGAATAAAGTTTTACAAACAATAAAAAAAACCGCATTTGATCCTTATAAATAAGAGAGATAAATCCATGTTTCGTTTTGAACTGAACCAACAATGATTTAAAGCAAATAGATAGATCAAAAACAAATCCAATTTCTCTTCGTTTTTTTTCGTGAAGAAGATTTAGATCGTTATTCTTTCATATGATTGATAAAATAAGAACCGAAAGAATAGGAGATTTCTGTATCTTAGACTGAACAATTGTTACTGGAAGTAATTATGGATATTCTATGTGAAATATTTTAATTTAAAAAATTTTAAAGATCATAAATCTTTTTCACGAAAATCGAAACCTCATTGTCGCTGAAATAGAACGATAACAAATACATACATCTCAAAATTTCCTTCCTCATTTTTTAGGTATTTTGTTATATTTTGTTTGACTTGAGGTTCAGTAATCTTTCTGTAATTTTTCCATAAGAATCTTCCCATAAAGTAAAAAGTAAATAGAATGTATGAATTGCCCCGTCTGAATTGTTACATAGATTTACAATAATAGATTTACAATAATTCATTAGAGCCAAAGACGAAATACCTAAAACTGAGGTTCAAAGAAAATGGATTTGTTACATATGTAACTTGATTGTTTGTTAATGAGATTTGTACAGACACCGATATTGAAATTGATACCTTCCACTACTGATCTATTTACTGATCTATTTCACAAATAATATGGGATGATGAATCATAAATAAAAAAAAAGATCCTCTTTTACGGGATGCTAGACTATCTTGTCTAGGTACAAAGCCAAACGAGTCTTTGTTCCTATTTTTATTTGAGTTTCCCCTAACCTAGCCTTAAGAGACTTAATCCCATTAATTGAATTCCATTAGTACCAAGAAAACCCTCTTGTTTATTTTTTAATAAAACAATCCACAGAGAATTAATAATTAATAATTAGGCTACCTCATTTAAGGGATAGGGAATAATAGATAGGGAATATAGAGGCTTTTCTTTCGGATTTCGATCTAGAATGCATCATTGAGAATGCAAATGGATATGAGACGTAAGGTTTTTCTAAGTAACTAACCTTCAATATGAAGGGGATGGGCATAGAATCAAAGGCCCCTCCGACTTTTAAAGCAATCTTTATTCTGATATAATTGGTATGCTCTGGGACGGAAGGATTCGAACCTCCGAATAGCGGGACCAAAACCCGTTGCCTTACCACTTGGCCACGCCCCATTTAGATTTCTAGTCGACACTAATAAACACTAATATTGTTATTAGTCGTTCGTCAATTCCAGTCCAAATATTTATGGAATAGATTAGATTGTTGCTAGGATTTTGACACGTATAGACATAGAATTAAACTGAATTTATTGATCATTACATATAATTCAATTAAGATATTTATGAAAGTATGATTTCTTCTATTCTCTTTTGAGACTTGAAGTATTCTTGATTGGGTGAGTTAAAAGAAAAAGAAGGATTTTTTGGTCTACCCTACTTTATTCTTTTTTCCCTTATATCAATACCATATCAATAACTCAATCAAAATTCAATTATCTCCAAGAACAAAATGTTTGTTATGCTTAATATCTTTAGTTTGATCTGTATCTGTCTTAATTCTGCCCTTTATTCGAGTAATTTTTTCTTCGCCAAATTGCCCGAAGCCTATGCTTTTTTGAATCCAATCGTAGATGTTATGCCAGTCATACCTCTGTTCTTTTTTCTCTTAGCCTTTGTTTGGCAAGCCGCTGTAAGTTTTCGATGAAATATTTAATACTGCCCTAGAAAAATTCATGATTTCTTCGAGAAAAAAAATTCTAACAATTGATAAGATTAGAAAAATCTTAGATTATGAACCCTCAATTAAAACATTGAAAGTCAAAGTATCGGATAGTCGCAATAAATCTGTATCACCTCATTCTAACCCTTTCCTTTTTCCAGTGAAAGGCACTATTAATTAGGGTCCCCCACAATATCTAATTGTGGGTATGAAAGAAAATTTTGGCAATGAAAGACTCTTAATTACAAATGATTTTTTGAAAATGCTTTTCCATTTCTAGAAACTACTTCTCATGTCTTGGTGTCAAAATAGGAGTCAAAATAGGATATGTGGTATAAAAATGGAAAATCTATTCTCTTTTTCCCAAAAAATGATCTTGGAGATTGTGTAATGCTTACTCTCAAACTCTTCGTTTACACAGTAGTGATATTCTTTGTTTCTCTCTTCATCTTCGGATTCCTATCTAATGATCCGGGACGTAATCCTGGGCGTGAAGAATGAAGAATAAAAAATAAAGGCATTTTCCTTACTTGATTTTCAAATTTTCTTCGGATTTTATCTATTCCACACCTTTAACTATGAAAAAAGAAAAAGGGTTCGAGAAATTCGAAAGATAAATAAAATATCAATTCATCAATGGAAACGGAAAGAGAGGGATTCGAACCCTCGGTACGAATAACTCGTACAACGGATTAGCAATCCGCCGCTTTAGTCCACTCAGCCATCTCTCCCATACATAAAGTAAAGATTGAAAAAGTCTTTCTTTATCTTTCTTTATTATTTTTTTATCTCTTTTTATTATATAGATATATACAACTTTTATCAGCAATTCCAATTCCATAAAGTAAGGGCTCGAAAAATATATTTCCAATAGAAATATAGAAAAAAAAAAAGAATCTTTCTTTGAGTTTGTTCAAAAGGGCCTTTTTATTTTATTCCCACGGCCCGGATAGGTACTGACCTATCCAGGCCCTTTTTTGTTCCAATGAATCATAGATAGAAAAAAATTTATCTGATTTGAAAACAAAAATGCTTGTTATTAAAGCAACAACAATAATAAGAAGAACTATTTCCATTCCTATGATATAGAGTCAAAATAGAATCCAAATGTGAGTTCTTCTTATTATTTTATAATTCTTTTTTTCTTGTTTTTTTCTTTACTATTTACATTTACTTTGCTGGACTAAAAACA